AATTTCTTTGTCCCTAACGCCCCTATTTCCAGGAATTAGTCACTTCAACGATCTTCGATGGTTATACGGGTATCCAAAATACAAACGAGATGGATGTTTGTTGTCCCAACCATTCCTCTTAGTCCCGATACAAAACAAATAAGTAAAAGGGGTAATTTATAACAAAGTTTTTGTGTTGTTGATTCCCAGTAGGTGTAGTGCTTCTTCCCCTATGCCACCTATTTAGTACTAATAGAGTAGACTAGGATTGATCCGCAATTGCAATATAGAACCTATAGGTGTAACCTTTCGCTCAATACTCAAATCGACGATTGAAGCATCTGAGGCCGCATCAATCGAGGATACACGACAGAAGGCATTGTTCTATCTCCAAACTTCACCTTCACCAAGCGTAGGTTTATTTCCATATAATTTTTTTCTTTCTATCCTCAACCTGAAACATGTCTCTTTCTCGTAAGATTGATAGCTAAAAAAAAAAAAAAAAGAATCAAATCGCACCATCTCTGTAATAGGTAAATGCCTCTTTTTCTCCTGAAGTTGTCGGAATTATTCGTAATAAGATATTGGCTACAATTGAAGAGGTCTTATCAATAAAATTTCCATTTATCCGAGATCTAGGCATAATTAGCAATCCATTCTATAATTCTTCTCATTTCCCCTCGAGGAAAATGATCTCACAAACAAAGGAATTGTACAGTACGAAATAACATAAAAAGAGACTAATTCCATTCTAAAAAAAAAAAATATAGACTTTCCATTCAAATTGTGACCTTTTGGTAGGGAGAAATAGGAAATATTTGAATATGATTGGATTTCATCCAAATTTTGTAGTATCCCAATGAACAGAACTATTACTAATTTCATTTAACTAAGTTTAAGAATCAAAGACTTTATGTTCCTACACTACAGATTCTGAGAACTCGAGAAGTTTTTATTTGATCATGATTCAAAGAGGAAAAAAAGAATAGAATAATTATTCTATAATAAAGTCACCATCATTTTTTGTTTGTATAACGTGTATACACTATACAATCGAAATAGAAAAACCTATGGAACAATTTATCCATTTGTAATAGATCTATGGGGTAGGTAATTAGAGGAGTTGCCATTTAGAATAGAAATCTGGGATTGGAAAAGCCTTTTTTATTCCTATAGAACCATAGTCTAAATGTAACCCTATAGTATAAAATATAGATCCTTCAGTTTATTTATTCTAAGTTAAGTCATTGGTCTTATCCGGTACCGGTATAATATAAAAAAAAAAAAAAAGAAAAGATCGTCGCCTTAACAAACATTAATAGATAATACCCCTCTTTTCTTAACAAGAGAAAGAGTTTTTTATTCTTTTACTTATATCTAGAGTAGAAGTAAAAGAAATATTGAATATTTTTATTTGAAGATTTTAGGAAAAGTTTTACATTTCCATTAGAATAGATTGGTTGTACCTGTACTGCAATAATATGAATTACTCGCTATTCACTCGGTTTATGGTCAATAATATGTTATGTAGGAGAGATGGCCGAGTGGTTCAAGGCGTAGCATTGGAACTGCTATGTAGGCTTTTGTTTACCGAGGGTTCGAATCCCTCTCTTTCCGTTTCTGTACCTTCATCTAATTCACCAAGGTTACTTAACACAATGTATCAAATAACAATTTATACCATCATTAAGGCCCTTATTTGATAGAGATTTTCTATTCCTAATTACTGTGGTATGTAAAAAAAATACCGAAAAGCGCGAAAAAGGAATGAGAATTTTACTGCTGATTGTCGTGATACATAAATTCGAAAAATCTGGATAAAAAAGCCCTTAGCTTAAGCTTAGATTTCTATTAGATATATTTATATCGATAGCGGCGAAAAGCGAGCAAAATTGTCCGAACCTTTCCTTGTTATTTTTGTTAGGTCAAGTCTGACGAGAATAATATTCTACGACTAAGAGCTCATTTATTTTCAAACCGATCCATTTACTATCTATTATTTGATTTACTAATCCTTTATTATGGAATGAGTCAATAGTCAAATGTTTTGGCACCTCCTCATGGGAGGATAAAGCAATATTATTTTGAATCAGAGCTTTCGATCTTTGCTTATCCTTTGTAGCAATAATATCCCGGGGTTTGCAACGATAACTTGGTATATCTACTATACGACCATTAACTAAAATATGTCTATGGTTAACTAATTGCCTGGCTCCAGGAATGGTCGAAGCCACGCCCAATCGAAAAAGGATGTTATCCAAACGCATCTCAAGTAGTTGTAGCAAAACCTGACCTGTTGATCCTTTGGCTTTTCCAGCGATATGCACATATCTAAGTAATTGTCGCTCTGTCAGACCATAATGAAAACGCAATTTCTGTTTTTCTTCTAGACGAATACGATATTGTGATCTTTTACCAGAGCGCAATTGGTTTTTAAGATCACTTCCGGATCTAGGTCTTTTACTAGTTAGTCCTGGTAAAGCTCCCAGACGGCGTATTTTTTTGAAACGAGGTCCTCGGT